GCAAATAGATTAGTACAACTTCACTCTAGGGGTCATTAGCACTTCTTCTTCATGGTAGAGAGCAGCAAGAGCTATCTACATGCAATGGTGTTCTTCTTGCATGCATGCCATTGTATTCTTCCACGTAGAGTCTGATCGTAGGTGCGTCTATGATCTTCTTTGAATAGGCTCAAATAGTGCGCTTTAAGGATCGGGACCTCGTGCAGGCCCTATTGAAATGAAAGGGCTAGTTCGCAGCTACAGAAGCAAGAGTCTCGGCCATTGCGCCAATGATAGGACTAGACTGGTTCTCAGTGTACATAGTCAGAATGAAGAAAGAGACTAGAGATGCTATATCCCTGCTTTCATCATAAGAGAATAAGTAAGGAAATGGCTCCTCTCGCGCTTCTACTTCAGCCAATCTAGATCCCAGGTTGCACCTTTGTGGACTGAGAAAACGTAGTGGAGTCAACCGGTTGTGAACCCACTTGCTGGGGTCTTGTTTCCGGGAGGTAAGCTTCGGAAGTGAAAATGCAAACAAAGTAGCTGCTTTTTCCCTTTCCGGTTAGCGCATATAGGACGCCTGATCGATTGAGATCCGGATTGAACAACTGTAGATGCGAGATCTAGGACTCCTTCTATGGCAAAGACTTTGGCGGGATATTTTTAGCTCCATCGCGGTCTTTATCTTCAAGCGGCGTACACATCTTCTTCTTCTTATCTTATTCCTCGCCGGGCGGGGATCCTCCTTCAAGGAACTTAGTGAACTGAGTTTCTTTGTATGGGGCGAATATATATTAGGGCAGAGAAGAGCTTCAATCGTGTGAGATCGCCTGTAATGGTATCAATAGCAACGACTGCGGCATTTGCTCCTTTTGATAGGTGCACCTAAGATCCCTTCTTTTCTCTAAGTCTCTAAGAATGGAGGAAGCGTGTGAAGCGCGTCAGCCTTTCACTATGCCGAGATCGGTCACTTCGGAATTGCGCGCGTAGTTAGATCCGGCCGTAGGTGAACATAGTGCCCCAACGGTGGTGATAGAAGAAGCGATCCATCGCGACAATGCAGTTGGAATCTTGGAACCTGTCTTTTCTTTGGGCTTTTAGCCCTATGTATTGGGAATGCTAACCAATCCATCTAACCAGAGTTACCTCTTTATGAGACGGGGGGGTTAGAAAGGGGCATGGAGAAATCCTCGTATGGCAGCAGTGGAACCGGAGCCTCATCTGCAGTACTCGTCTGCTTTCCGGGGCGAAGAATTGCGTAAGAGTTGAAGTATCGGCGCTTGTTGGGACCTTTACAAATACAAATTAGGTGGGCCCATCTCATGTCTCATGAATGAACCAGACCTACTATGGTCTCGGCCTCTTCTTGAACTTGAAATAGATCTAGTGAATCGAAGGGCGGGGGGTTCGGAAGAGAGAAAAGAAAGGATCGGAAGCTTTTCTTTCTCGAAGTTTTCCTCATCTTGTTACAACCGGCCTACAGCCAACCTTATTAATAGGCTTTCACCGAAAGGCATTCTATTCTATATAAGAATAGCCCGAGAACCGGCCTCATGGCGTAACCTTTCTCTTGACTTGCATCTTGACTGGTTTCGAAGTTCCAGGGGCATCAAAAGATGGAGTTTCAACCGCCAGATCTTTCACTTGTTCTTGGAGAAGTTACGGGAGATGTTTTTGAATGAGCTAATCCCAGACGAATAGGGATTTCGTCAGGAGATGATTGTGTGGAAAGGAAAGAGACGGATCGTCACCGGGTTACTGGTAGTAGGGGCGGACGAACCACAAAGTATTGGGTTAATAAATGATGCTATGCCAGAAGAAGTGGTAGCATAGAGCTGCCCACGACTGATAAGAAAACGTAGCGAGCCTAGGCAGGTGAGCGAGTGTTGGCACAGTGATTCACTAGGTTGATGTGGTCGATGGGTTCCAGGAGTTTCTCACACACAGTACCGTTCTTTCTTTCTCACAGCACCCTATTTTCCGAATGACTTTCCACTCTCGAATGTACTTTTTTCTCACTGCACGGTGTAGCTCTTTGGTTCATAATCTTTCTTTTGTATTACTCCTACGGTGATATGACCTTCTTGCTAGCTATTCTATATCATATCTTCCAGGAGAACCCATAGATGCGGAAGTCGAGACAGAGCTCCTCTCCTTCTTTATCTGGATTGGCTAATTCCTTTTCTATTTCTATAACACACGCTAGCTTCATAGGCGGTGGCCCATCAAATTCATTCCTCTAAAGGTATTCTTCATCGAAGGATAGATCCTAGTCATCGATCAGAGCGGGCGGGTGGCAAAAGAGGGTTTTCTGGTGATAAGGTTGATGTGAACTACCACTCCAGATACGTGGCACAGTTTCTCAATCTAGAGAGCGAGCCTGACAAGTTCTCGTTCAGGGAGACCCCCGCCCAAAAGTCCTATGATTCCACGCCCCTTCTTACTTAAGATAGAAGGAAAACACTTGAGCAAACCAAAGGGCCACCAATATGGTTGTATAAAAGACTTAGTGGTATCCATTTTACATGTCATTCCCGAGGCGTGCATGCTACGGCGCGACAACTACTCAATCCAAGAAGGGCGGCGGGTTATGCAGGGTTTGATACCATTGGATTTGTGATCTTGACCGGCGCTGCTGAAGTGAAGCCCTTGCTTCTTACTTACTAACAGGAGGGGTCAGGCCCTTTCTTTAAAGAATAAGACCCTTTTTTTCATTCCTATTTTCTTTGTACCACTATATTCAATATATTTGCACCAGCACAGAAAGTCATAAGTAACAGTGCGATCCGATCTAGCGGCAGGGCAGTCCTTCCCGGCTAGCTCTCTGGCAGTAGGGGATTTCTCCGCAGTTGGAATTGCTGGGCGGCGGGAAGCCCTTCTTCGAGTACTTGAGTACCTTGTTTTTGGCCCAAACGAATCCAATCCTTCGTCCCCGGCCTCAGGTCTTGTTCCATTCACAGGTTAGGAGTCACTTTATAGCAATAGAGGGTTCTGCCACAGGAGCCCGATGTCTGTATACAAAAAGGCTCGTTGAGACCCCTCTGTGGGTGATACCTTCAAATGTCTTTCGACCGGTGATATAGCACATGCTTTTAGCTTTGTAGCGATTCCAGACTCCAGCTTAATAGATAAGATGAATAGAGAAGAGGTTGCTTCGCTTCCTGACCCTTTCTACGAACCCTCGGACGTACACCGACTGAAGAAGATCTCTCGCTTTTTAACTAAAAAAACGCGAGTGCGGGCATAGGACAGGCAAACTACCAGACCGACAGATCCTGGTGAAACCAATTTCTCTACATTGGACAATTCTTTCTAATAAGAAAATGCTGCGTGCCCAGACTCATATCAATAAAGGAGATGATGCCCCGGTTAAACAAGCTTCCTCTACTTTTTAAACTGGAACCTCTGGAGCCTACAGCTAAAGCTAAGCTAACGGGCTTACCCTATTAGCCTAATCGGCAAGGGAAGTAGTCGGAAATGCTACTGCCCAAAGAGAGACTTGAATCCTTGCGTGATATGAATAAGAATAAGGAAGAAGAGATGGGACCGGACACACATAAGTGGATAGAGAGCCAGGAAATGAATCGGTGAAGTTAGCCAAACCGCCTGCCAGCGGATAGTGTGAAGATTGAGTCCGGACACGAGCCTTTTTAGTAAGTGAAAGAGTAAGCGGTGAAAAGAGAGCAGCCCACCCGCGACGCGAATAGAATAATAGTAGTGAGAAACCACCCGCCTATATTGAATAGGAATGGCTACAGCTACTATTCTAAGGGATGAGACGATGACTTCCGAACATGATGGTTTCGCGCTTCCGATATGGTTTAGTAAAATAGAAAAGGTTGTTGGGAAAGAGAAAGGATTTCGGTGTACGAGCCTTGTCTAAGTAAGGTTCCAAACGCGAAACGGTAAGCTGTGAAAAGAGAGCTACTTGCTTTCTGATACTACCTGTCCGATCAGAGTACAAAAACTCTGAAGAATTCACCACTGCGGAGAAAGTCCCGTTTCTTTTTCATGGAATGGATTTATAAAAATAGATTTTCTCAGTGAATCGATCTGGGGGAACCTGTCTTATGCTGACGTACATACTCAATAGGGGCGGCAGGCCAATACCGCAACATTCTCTGTGGAAAGAGAGAAGGAAAGCCTACCATAGCACTTCACCCTAAGCCCTGCGGCAGTAAGATACACAAAGAAGAGATCGTAGTCTTACAAAGAGGAGTTCACCCGGCACAAAATAGTTCTCTCTCACTGCTTATTCCAGCAAGAGCTCTTATCTTACTCTTTGAATCCAATGCATTTCATCTTGAATCAACTATGATTATTTCAGTGTGATCAGATTAAAGAAGATGACATATTCTAGTACTAGTAATAGTAGGATCCCATTCGGAAGGATCTCATTCAATAGAGTCAAGCCATTTCTCGGACATCCTAATAAGGCATTTATCGGAAGCCAGTTTATAGCGGACAAAAATCATAGTCTCAGCGCGGAGGGAGCATAGCTGGTATACGAATGAGTTAGAAATGCTTGATCGACTGAGCCTATTGTGTTGCCGAAGTATGACTTTCTTACTTATTCTATCAGGCCAAAGCTAGACCTTCGATCTGACCAGAATCCATTAGCTCTCCTATTAGATCTTTATCTCAGGCTAAGGCCCTCTAGTTAGTGCTTCGTGGTGATCTGATAGAAGAATTAGACTCTCCTTTAATGGTATAATATGATTCCTACGCTTTACGGCTCTACTCTGATGCTATCTTTATATCTATTATAGCACCAGTGAACTAATCTTCCAATGCTTGGTTGGGAAGTGGCAGCAAAAGGATGGGTTACGGATCGCCCACTTGTATGGAAAGGCCAAGCCTTGATCAGTAGTGTGAGTTGGGGGTCTTAGACGGCGAGGCTCTTACATCACATCTGTCCTTCGCCTATTCTCCTTTAAAGCGGTTGACATATTCATTTAATAAGTAAGCCTAAGAGCCTTCTTCTCGATGTGCTCTCCGCCAAGGATTCGTACTGTCCTTCTACTAAGGCAGCGGATGATTTGTATTAGAATATAGAACTATATGGCTTGTAACTTGTAAATAGGCGGATCATAGAAAAGTTGACCCCACCTCCCTTCGTTCGGAAATCATGGTAGTCTTTTCATTGAGGGGAACGGAAATGCCCGAACTAGAACATCTATCTAAACTATCAAGTATCCCCCTGTTCCATCTCGCCTAAGGATGCTCTTCTCACATAAGTGAAGTCGTCTCCTTTGCCCCAATGATTAGATATGGGATATGCCGATCTGTAACTCCCAGCTCCTTACCTTCCTTCCGGAGGTAAATGCTTTCTCATCCTTGGCTTGGTCTTAGCTGGTAAAGCATGGAACCGCGGGAAAAAGCAACTTGTCTTTCTTTACCCTATGAAGAAAAGAAATAGGAGCGTATTCCCGATTCTACTGCTAGTGAATAAGATTGGAGTTGAGATAGAGAATGTGTTCCGTTAGGCCTCTTTCTTGTTGACTTTCTCGACCTAAGCTTGATTTCGCTCGACCGTAACCCTTTCTTTTTCCAGCCTCCTAGAACTAGCGCTTCTTACGACCACTCCGCCTTTCAGAACAGCCTTGCGGTTCTGCGCCTTCTTTAATTCAATGAGACTTGGGATTGAGAACAGCCTTTGACTTCGTTCCTGCACGGTTCTTCTTTCTTAAATTGCTTCTTCCTTTTATTATAGTTGTTGGGCGCCGAAGCCCCATCACTGCATGCCTAGCAAGTCCCTAGCCGGCGTAGAGCACTTACCTACGTGGGAACACGTATCCATCATCACTCTATCCTCAAAGAAATTGATTTCATCAGAGAAGGCGGAATAGCTGCTGCAAAAGCTTGAGAGACACATACAGATGCACACTATCAAGCCTATTTGAAGAAGAGCAAGCAAGTCAACTGGCTCTCGAAATCTCATAAGAGAAGCAATGTCCGCAAGCAGAAGCGATTGAAGAAAGCACAATCAAGATTTCAAAAAGTTGGGACTGAGAATCCGTATTTGACTCCGCCCGAAGCAGGAATAGTCCGAACAATGGGACAAAACCAAGAGCATGAATAGCCCGGGCAGCATATTGAACACAAGTAAGTAGCCCTTTTGTGTTGTTTTGGCACAGCCATACAGTAATGGGAATAAACAACAGATGCCTTCCTGGAGTATTCCTTCATGGATCCAAGTAGTCTCCGCTCTCACGCCTTTTTGTGAAGGGACGACATATCTTGTAAGGAGATACGAGCGATGATTGGCTGGGTAGCGTACACAGCCGTTAGCGTCTGCTGTTTCGAAAGGATAAAGAAGAGACTTTCAATTCGAAAACTTTTGAATTCAAAAGACTGAGACGAAAATGCAACTCACAACGCCCAGAGGCGGCTCTATCAACTCTTTTGTCACCGCTTTGCGTTCTGTTTGTCCGGGCTACCTTACTTACACAATTACCGTTGCACCTAGCAAACCTAAACCTACATAGATCTCATGATTTAGATTAATACCATCGATATCCATCTCAGTAAATGGATAATCGTTATTATATGCTGATATAACGGGTGCTGATATATTCGAAGATTCTATAAATCCAATCCTATGAAAGCCAGGCACAAAAGAATCTAAATTCAGAAAAGCTTCATAAGAGTAGAAATTTCTAATGGAATCAATAGAGAGGGTACCATAGGGAGGAGAATACCCGTACCAGACAGTCAATCCAATGCCTGCGCAGGCAAGAACCACGATACGACCAAAGATCCCATGACAATATGTCATTACATCAACAATGCATTTCGCTTTTGGTTTATCTAACAAATCACTATGGATTAGACCACGTAAACCGATACCCATATAGCTATTTAAAGACATCTTTTTGGAATCCAGAGGTCTTCTATGAAATAACAACCCTAGTTGATCTCTTTTCAATCTTAACCTATCAAAAGAGAGTGGTAGATGAAATATCTTCAATATATAACTAGATTATATAGAAGGATTAAAACGATAACAAAAGAACATTTTAATTAAGGTATACGACGGAACTCTAAAAAGACAGGGATATTTGAGAAAGGGATTTCTACTATTAAGAAGAGAAGGAGAATCAATAGAATCTATATTTATATATATAAGACTTTGAAAGATACGAGGAAGTAGACCATAAGACGAGGGTTCCACTAATATATGGCTATTATGATTGGCAGAAGAAGGTATTTGGCTATTAGGTAAGAAAGAAGAAAGACTGTTAGTGCTATTACTATGAGAAGTGGATTCAAAGTTCCTTCATATCCGCGAATGAGCGACAAGGGCGATGTGATTGTCGCGATGTATCAAGATCCGTCACCATGTTCCGTGTTTGTTTTGGAAAAAGAAAAAGAGACTGAAAATGCTTGATTGATCTTGACTTTATTTTGTTCAAATCCTAGGAAAAGCTTGTACGTAGTTTGTCAAATCAAATGAGTTGTACTTTAATGAAAGAGCTAAATGCGTTAATGAAATGAGATAACTACTATAAAAATGAA